CTCCATAATTAAGATACTTATTAGGTTAGGTCTTAGGCCTCACACCAATTACAAAATATTTCGTTTGTTGAAACGTTTCTTAGTAAGGGGTTTCCCTTGTACTAAGGGTGGGAATGGGAAGGAAGAAAGCGATCGGATCCGTGAATTCCTCATCCTCAAATAAGCCCTTCCCGGGGTATTGTCTCATAAGTAATTGTTAGGATTAAAGTGTTGATATAATTAGAAGAAGCAAACGGCAAGTCCAAGTTAATAAAATAAACTAAGACTAAGAAAGAAGCGCATAACGTACGTTTTCACATTTCTAATTTTAGGATTAAATTAAACAAAAGGATTTGCAAATAAAAGTGCTAATGCCACGACCAGTCCGTAAATTGTTAAAGCTTCCATAAAAGCTAGACTAAGCAATAAAGTACCTCGTATTTTACCTTCCGCTTCTGGTTGTCTCGCAATACCTTCTACAGCTTGGCCCGCAGCAGTACCTTGGCCAACTCCAGGTCCAATGGAAGCAAGCCCTACGGCCAATCCAGCAGCAATAACGGAAGCGGCAGAAATCAGTGGATTCATAGTAAGTTCCTCGTACAAAAAAAATAAATGGTTAATGATACAATCAACCAATGGATTATTACTTATTTTATCACTACATTTTATCACTACGATCTATCGGGTCAAAGTAATTAAAAACTCTGAATTGAAATTATAATATTAGTGAATCGTCAGAATGACTTCGATATCTCTTTTTTTTTTAGTTTCTACCCATGATCAAATCTTTGTAAACTCATATGCATATAGTTCCACTTATTGCATTTCTTAGTTTCGAACCATTCTTTCATTCAATTCTTCGTTCTTTACTTACTTTCTATATCTGTACGTTCATCTGTTTTTTCATTCAATCTACAATTACAGACGAAAAAGTAAAGACTTATATTGTATTGTAATCCATCTAAACGAAATGCAGTGTGGTTAAAAAAAAAAAAATAAAAGAATCAACATTCAATATAGTAATAATAAATAGTATTATAGTAATAATATAAATATATAAATAGATATTAATAATATACTGGGAAAGAAATTAGGAATAAATAAAATATAAAAATATATAATATATAGTCCATAGGGATAATCCCTATATAACTAGTAAATATCTAATATCACATATACATTTGTTTCTTCCATAATGTAAACCACCTGCATTTTATTTTTATATTGAATTGGATTTTAGAATCATTCTTCGAAACATATGTAAGGGTTAGACTTATAGACATTACATATGTCTAGTTTGACTTGACCCCCTAACCCATATTTTTCCAATTCCGTAATATCGTCTGTCTTCCCTCCTACGAGATTAGGTCATCCATACATAGATAGATACAAATATATATATGTATTACGTTGCCCAACCAAGTGCGTATTTGGAATCATGCATGACTTCGGGTAAGTGAAAAAAGACTATTAAAAAAGCTAATCAATGATGACCCTCCATGGATTCACCTATATAAGCCGCGGCTAAAGTTGCAAAAATAAGAGCTTGAATACCGCTTGTAAATAATCCAAGAAACATAACGGGGATAGGAACTACTGAAGGTACTAAAGAAACAAGAACAACAACTACTAATTCATCAGCCAATATATTCCCAAAAAGTCGAAAACTAAGAGATAAAGGTTTTGTAAAATCTTCTAGGATGTTAATTGGTAAAAGTATTGGAGTTGGTTGGATGTATTTCCCAAAATATCCCAATCCTTTTTTGGTAAGACCCGCATAAAAATATGCCACTGACGTGAGTAAAGCTAAAGCAACAGTAGTATTTATATCATTCGTGGGCGCAGCTAACTCCCCATGAGGTAACTGTATAATTTTCCAAGGTAAAAGAGCACCTGACCAGTTAGAAACAAAAATAAATAGGAACATAGTTCCAATAAAGGGAACCCAAGGGCCATATTCTTCTCCAATCTGAGTTTTACTCAAGTCTCGAATAAATTCAAGGACATATTCGAAGAAATTCTGACCGTCGGTCGGAATTGTTTGTGGATTCCGAACTGCTATGATGACTGAACCTAATAAGATAGCAATTACGACCCAAGAAGTGATAAGTACTTGGGCATGGATTTGTAAACCTCCTATTTGCCAATATAAATGTTGGCCTACTTCTACACCCGATATATCGTATAACCCATTGAGTATTTTAATGGAACATGGTATAGCATTCATATTGTCCTCTGATATAAATCGAACTTAAAAAATTATTTTGATTCAACCATCTCTTTCTCAACTCACCAACATTAATCATCTTTTAATACAAATTGAATTTAGGATACCAATAAATTTAAATTTTAGGATACTAAAAAATCACATAACATAATATAAATATCCCCATTTTTATCTCTATCTCTTTTTAAAGTTCAAGAATAGTAACCGATCCAATAAATCGATCGAGTTCCCAAACAATTAATTAATTTTATTATTCTTAATCATAATCAACGATTTCTTATATCGCTATAACGACCCTCGCAAATTGCGAATACTAATTTGTTAAGAATGAATCGAATTGAAGCTATAGCATCATCGTTAGCTGGAATCGAAATATCTGCGAGATCCGGGTCACAATTTGTATCAATTAAACAAATAGTAGGAATCCCTAAAATGACACATTCTCGAAGAGCCGTATATTCTTCTTGCTGATCAACGATGATTACAATATCGGGTAACCCCGTCATATATTTGATCCCACCCAAATATGTTTGCAAGGTAGATAATTTTCTCTTCAACATTGCTGCATCTCTTTTGGAAAGATGGTTGAGTTTCCCCATCTTTTGTTCCGCTCTTAAGTCCCTGAACTTATTAAGTCTCGTTTCCGTAGTGGACCAGTTCGTTAACATACCACCGAGCCATTTTTTATTAACATAATGACACCGAGCCCCTATTGCAGCTGATGCTACTAAATCCGCTACTTTATTTTTGGTACCAACGATTAAAAAGGTTTTTCCACTACTTGCTGCATTAAAAACTAAATCACAGGCTTCTGATAAAAAACGAGCAGTTCTCGTAAGATTTATAATATGAATACCTTTACGCTTTGCAGAGATGTAAGGGGCCATTCTAGGATTCCATTTTCGAGTACCATGACCAAAGTGCACTCCCGCTTCCATCATTTCTCCTAAATTGATGTTCCAATATCTTTTTATCATTTTTCCCCACATTTCCCCACACTTCCTCTTTTTTTTTTTTTAATAAAAAAAAAAGCGACAAGATACCCTGAAATAAATAATTGTTCCGACGGAACCTTCTACCGTGGATTGACCCTTGATATATAGTCCAAACCATTAATTTCTTTTAATTACTTATTTTTTTATTACTAAATTAATATAAATAATTGGACCAACCTAACCAAATAGTTAAAGTAAAAAGAATGAATCTCTTCTTAGGAAAATCGCGTAAATGGTTGTTGTGATGTCCCATGAAAATTGTTTGGAGCACATAATTCTCTATGGTATAACAAAATATCTCCCATTTCCAACTCGAATAAATTTTTCCTTTTGATTTCCAAATAAATATTTTTGTTTTCCCTTGAATGGTGTACTAATTTTTTGAATCCAGTACCAACAGGAATAAGCCCCCCCAGAACAACGTTCTCTTTCAGTCCTTTCAACCAATCAATACGACCTCGTAAAGCAGCTTTTGCTAAAACTCGAGCGGTTTCTTGAAAACTCGCTTCGGATATGAAACTTTGAGTATTCAGGGATGTCCTCGTTATTCCCAATAAGATTGCCCGATAATTGATCGCTTCGTCTAAAGCACGTCCTGCTCGTTCCGCTCGCAACAATCCGATTAATTCTCCGGGTGAAAAAACATTAGACATTCCATCTTCTGAAACCAACACTTTTGATGTTATTTGACGTACAATGATCTCTATATGTCTATTATGGATCTGTACTCCCTGAGATCGATAAACCTTTTGAATTTTATTAACCAAAGAGATACGACTCTGGGCTATGGTTAGCTCAGCTCCAATCAAGAATCCCCAGGGGATTCCAAGAATTCTTGGTATACGTTCGTTCCAACTTTCAACTCTCTTTTCGAGGTTCATCGATATTGAATCAATTGAACGCACTTCTAAGACCTGTTCCACTTTTGGAAGACCCTGCGTTATGTCACCAGATCTTGATTTTTCATATATAAATGTAACTAGTGTCTTTCCTTCATAAAGGATTTCTCCATAATGACCATGAACTGTTGCTCCTGGGGTAGCCAAATAGGGCTTAGCCGATCTTATAACTAAGGAGTCAACATGAACAATTAAAATTTGACCAGATTTTTTTATGTGTGGCCCATATTTAAATAAACATGCATTTTCACAAATAAATTGCCCAAGGCAAATTATTGTGGATGTCTCCTCACCAGAATCGTGATGAAGAAAACAACAATTTAAATGGAATGGATTCAAAATTATATTACTGCATGAATTGGGATTATAAATTCTTCTATTTTCATCCATTAAACAATATTTAAGTACTTGAAGTACTTTAAAAGTCTGCTTAAAATTATTAAGTAGTAAATATTTCTTTAACGAGATTTGATTATGAGTTAATAAATGATAAGATGAATAAAAATTCGTTATTTTAGATACAATAGTACCTAAGGGACCCAACAAATACCTAATTGGGATTAGGGGATCCAATATCGCATTGTTATATTTCGAACCCTTGAATGGACTAATTCGAAAACAGTTGGATGATGACAAAATTATAAAAGATTGGCATTCCTTATGTTGATTCAACAACGTACCAATAGTTTCTTGCTGTTGGGTAAGTAATTGAAACTTCCCCTTGGAATGAAAGGGATTGATATTGGCGCGATCTAGCCCCTTATTGGGAATCAATCCCGAATCTGTTATATTATATCTTTTTCCGCTATATGAAAGAGTGGACTTGACTTTGACTAACTCAATTCTTATGAAATCACGAATTAGATCATTTACCCTTACCTCAACAAAGGAGGCATAAAC